CTATATTATATCTCATTAAAAACCTATTAAGTATAATTAAATTAATTAAATACTTTGGGGTATATTTAACTATTCTAATTATAATTATATCGAGTATAATATAGCAGTATTTGAGTATTTCAGATATTATATTATTAAATTTCATAGTTTTTTTGATGAATTGAATAAGCTATATTATATCTCATTAAAAACCTATTAAGTATAATTAAATTAATTAAATACTTTGGGGTATATTTAACTGTTCTAATTATAATTATATCGAGTATAATATAGCAGTATTTGAGTATTTCAGATATTATATTATTAGTCAAGGTACTAAAATCTTTGGTTTAGCTATTTACTTATCTTTTATTTTTATGTTTATAGGTAATAAAGGAATGACGAGCCAGATTAAATTATTTACAATTAGGATATTTATGATCTTTGTATGCTTGGATAGTTTTGTTTTGAAATTATATGTAAATTTTTGTGTGTTTATTTTATTCTTAAGGATTAAAATTTATATTTGCAATTTTTATTTTTGATTTTTTGGTAATTCAAGATTCAGTTAATTATAATTTGAGTTGTAAAAAGTTGTGCCAGCATACGCGGTTACACCTCTGTCTCTAATTATCCTTTTCGATAAATATTTATATTTTTATTTATGAAGGTTATTTTAATTTTTTTAGGTGAAATTTTAATTTTAATTTTTCTTTTGGTTAAGATTAATATGAAAGTAATTTTATAAACTAGGATTAGATACCCTATTATTTTTACTGTAATTTATATTCTTGTTATTAATAGTTATGTTCTTTAAATTAATAAGATTTGGCGGTAATTTAATCTTTTCAGAGGAATCTGTTCTTTAATTGATAATCCACAATTGGTTTTACTTTAATTTTTTTTGTATACCTCTGTCATTGAATGTCTTATTAGGGTATTTTCTGGTTTTATTATTTATTTAATGTCAAGTCAAGGTGCAGATATATTAAAGCTTGTAATGGATTACATTTAATTTATTTATTGGTTAGGAATTTTTTACTTTTTCTTTAAAAAGGATTTGAATGTAAATTTTAATAAATATTAAGGTTGATTTTGCTCTAAACTATGTACATATCGCCCGTCACTCTCACTTTTAAGGTGAGATAAGTCGTAACAAAGTAATTTTATTGGAAAATGAAGTTGGAATAATTCCAAATTAGGTCTATAGGGACATTATTATTTACATTAATAACTGGAGTGTGCAATTCATTCTGATTTGAAAATTTATTTTTATTTGTTTTGTTTTATAATTTTATAGAAATAACTTATTTGATTAGTAAATTTTATTGAACTTATTATTTTTAATTATAGCTTATTGTACTGTGAAGGGTTAAATTTATTTATTTATAAGTATATATTTTTATAGTACCTTTTGTATCAGGGTTTATTAAATTTTTATTATAAATTTATAATTTTCTCGAAATTAAAAGAGTTAAGTTTTAATGTTGGTTTTTGTTATAAAACAATCAATAATTTTAATTTAGTGGTTATATGCTATTCAATTTTATATATCTAGTTTTCTAATAAATGAATTAAATTCATTATTTAAGTGTTAATAATTAAATTTTATTAATTATTATTTTTAAATTTAATATTATGGGGGATTAGCTCTATAATATTTTTATAATTTTTATTTTATTTTAAGTATAGTAGGAATAAAAATTTCCATCTTGAAATTTTTTTATAATTTAGCTTGATTAAATTTTTATTTAATTTTATTTAAATTTTTATTAGAATTATTCAATTAACTTCTTATTTTTTGTAATAATGATAAAATTAGTAGTTATAATTAATTTAAGTATAGGAATTCGGCAATTTTGATGTCCACCTGTTTAACAAAAACATGTCTTATAGATTTTAATTATAAGTCTAACCTGCTCAATGATTATTATTAAATAGCCGCAGTATTTTAACTGTGCAAAGGTAGCATAATAATTTGTCTTTTAATTGTAGGCTGGAATGAATGGTTGAATGAGATATCTGCTTTCTTTACTTAATATATTTTGAATTTAATTTTTTGGTTAAAAAGCTTAAATTTTTTTGTAAGACGAGAAGACCCTATAGAATTTTATTAGACTTTTATTACTTTAATTTTTTTAATTTTAATTTAATATTATTTTAATTTGGTTGGGGTGACTGTAGAATTTAAAAAACTTCTATTTTATTTTTACATTTATTAATGTATTTTTGATCCTTTATTATTGATTAAAAGATTAAATTACCTTAGGGATAACAGCGTAATTCCTTTGGAGAGTTCAAATCGATAAAGTGAGTTTGCGACCTCGATGTTGGATTAAAGTAAATATTGGATGCAGAAGTTCAATTATTAGGTCTGTTCGACCTTTAAATCTTTACATGATCTGAGTTCAGACCGGCGTGAGCCAGGTTGGTTTCTATCTACAAATAGGTTTAATATTTTAGTACGAAAGGACCAATTATTAATAATATTTATTTATTTTTGATTTATATTACTATTTTGGCAGATAAGTGTGTTAAATTTAGAATTTATTTATGTAATTTATATTACAAGTAGTAATATATTTAATTATTTATCTTATTATATTAATTTTTGTTTTAGTTTCTGTGGGGTTTGTTACTTTAATAGAACGTAAGGTATTAGGTTATATTCAGATTCGAAAAGGTCCTAATAAGGTAGGTTATATAGGTCTTCTTCAACCTTTTTCAGATGGGTTGAAGTTATTTTTTAAGGAACAGACTTATCCTTATATGTCTAATTTTTTTATTTATTATTTATCTCCTATTTTTATGTTAATTCTTTCTTTTATTTTATGAGTATTATTTCCTTATGTTGTTAATGTTTATAATTTTAATTTTGGTTTTTTATTTTTTTTATGCTGTACGGGTATGAGTGTTTACGGTTTAATTTTATCTGGCTGATCTTCTAATTCTAAGTATGCCTTATTAGGTTGTTTACGCTCTGTTGCTCAAACTATTTCTTATGAAATTAGTATAGCAATGATTATAATTTGTTATATTATTTTTACTTTTAGTTTTAATTTTATAAATTTTATAGTTTATCAAGGTATTTGATTTTTATTTTTGTCTTTCCCTTTATTTTTCTGTTGACTATCTTCTTGTTTGGCTGAAACTAATCGGTCCCCCTTTGATTTTGCTGAAGGGGAAAGTGAATTAGTTAGAGGTTTTAATGTTGAGTATAGAGGGGCAGGTTTTTCTTTTATTTTTCTTTCTGAATATATGAATATTATTTTTATAAGATTATTGACTGTTATTATGTTTTTGGGGTGCGATTTATATTCCTTATTTTTTTTTATTAAGGTTGTGTTTTTGGTTTTTTGGTTTATTTGAGTTCGTGGTACACTTCCTCGATTCCGTTATGATAAGTTGATGGGTTTAACTTGAAAGGTTTTTTTACCTATTTCTTTAAATTACTTTATTTTTTTTTCTTTATTTATTAGCTTGGTAGTGGGGTATAATTTCATTAATTTAAGTTAAGTTATTAATGGAATTTAACCATTATCTTATATTTTCAAAATATATACTTTTCTAAAGTTTAAATAACTAGTTAATTTTATCTCATAGTTTTAAAATTAGTGGGTTTATAGTAAAATATATGAAGTATATAACTGTTAGGATTTGTCCTGTAATGATGAAAGGTTCTTCTGCTGGACGGGCTCCAATTCATGTTAATAAGATTATGATAGTAATAAAAGTTCAGAATATTAATTTATTAATTGGGTAAAATATTATTCTTTGGAATTTATTTTTGTTTGTAATAGGTAGAATTACGATGATGGCGATTGATAATACTATTGCTATAACTCCTCCTAATTTGTTAGGGATTGATCGTAAAATTGCGTATGCAAATAGGAAGTATCATTCTGGTTGAATATGGACAGGTGTTACTAGAGGGTTGGCTGGAATGAAGTTTTCAGGATCTCCTAAGATTCGTGGTTCTAGTAAAATTAGTATTGAGAATAAGTAAATAGTTAAAATTATTCCTATAATATCCTTGATTGAGAAGTAAGGGTGGAATGGGATTTTATCATAATTTGAATTTACTCCTAATGGATTATTACTTCCGGTTTGGTGTAGGAATAATAAGTGAATTATTACTATTATTGCGATAATAAAAGGAAGTAGGAAGTGTAGAGTAAAAAATCGTGTTAGTGTGGCATTATCAACTGAAAATCCACCCCATAATCATTTTACCAGGTTATTTCCTAAATAGGGAAGGGCTGATAGTAAATTAGTAATTACAGTTGCTCCTCATAGTGATATTTGTCCTCATGGTAATACATATCCTAAAAAGGCAGTTCCTATTACTAAGAATAGTAAAATTACTCCTACTCTTCATGTTATGAATAACTTGTATGATCTATAATAGATTCCTCGTCCTACGTGTAAATATAAGCAGATGAAGAATAGGGATGCTCCGTTTGCATGAGTATTTCGTATTAACCATCCATTATTAACATCTCGACAGATGTGTACTACTCTATTGAAAGCTATTTCGATATTTGCTGTATAGTGTATTGCTAAAAAGATTCCTGTAATAATTTGAATTATTAAACATATTCCTAATAAAGACCCAAAATTTCATCATAAGGAAATTCTGGAAGGAGATGGTAAGTCAATTAAAGATGCATTAATGATCTTAATTATTGGGTGTGTTTTTCGTATTGGTTTATTCATTACTTTAAAGTTCGTAGGGGACCTTCATTGATATTTACAATTTTTGATACAACAATTATTGTAAAAAATAAATATAATACTATAATTATAGTAATTATTATAGTATTAGATCTAAATAATCAATTTAGAATAATAGATAAGTAATTTCTGGGTAAGTTAATTGAGATTTCTTCATTTGTTTTTCTGGATATAAATATACAAATTATTAAGATTACTCTTGTTAAAATTATTTTTATTGATATATTAAATTTTTCATTTGAGGCAATTCTAGCTATATAAGTAAAAAGTACTAGTATTCCTCTAAGTATTATGATTAAAATAATATATGAAAACCAGAATGAATTTATGATAATTCCCACTATTACTGAAATTATAATTGTTTGTATAATTACAATTATTGCTATGATTAAAGGGTGTCTTACTCATAGAAATGTTAAGGCTAGAATTAATATTATGTTTAATATTATATTTATGCAGTAAATAGTTTAAAAAAAATATTAATTTTGGAGATTAATGATGAGAATTTCTTTTTACTGATGTTTTAAAGGTTACCTATCTATGATTTACAAGATCATTATTTTAAATTAAACTATTAAAACTTATTAGTTTGTATATTATTTTTATATTCCTTAGAGGGTTAATTGTTTTTTGTTCATTACGTAAACATTTACTTGTAGTTTTATTTAGTTTAGAATATTTAGTTATTATTCTTTTTTTATTATTTTTTATTTTTTTATTTTTATTTGGTTTTGAAATATATTATTTGTTAATTTTTCTGGTTTTTTCAGTTTGTGAAGGGGCATTAGGTTTGGGTGTTCTAGTTAATTTTATTCGTAGTCATGGTAATGATTTACTATCAAGATTTTCTTCTTTATGATAAAGTTTATAATTTTTTTTGTTTTTATGATCCCTATAATATTTAACTGGTGATTATTAATGTATTGTTTTATGTTGTTAAGTTTACTTTTTTTACTCTTACCTACTAACTTATATATGGCTAATTTTAGTTATAGTTATGGTGTTGATGTATTATCTTACTGGATAATTTTATTAACTCTGTGGATTATATTTTTAATAGTTTTAGCTAGCTTTAAGGTTAAGTCATTAAATAGAAATAATGAATTTTTAATAATTTTATTTTTATTAAGTTTTTTTTTGATTTTATCCTTTTCAACATCTAATTTGTTTATATTTTATTTATACTTTGAGTGTAGAATAATTCCTACTCTTATTTTGATTTTTGGTTGAGGTTATCAACCTGAACGTTTAGTTGCAGGGATATATTTAATTTTTTATACCTTATTTGGTTCTTTTCCTATACTTATTAGAATTTTTTATATTTATAATTTAAATTCTACTTTATTTATATTTTTAATTAAACTTGATGTTAATTTTTATATTTACTTGTCTATAGTTTTGGCTTTTTTAGTTAAAATGCCTATATTTATATTTCATTTTTGACTGCCTAAGGCTCATGTTGAAGCTCCTGTTTCTGGTTCTATAATTTTGGCTGGAGTTCTTTTAAAATTAGGGGGTTATGGTTTATTCCGTGTTTTTAACTTCCTTTATATTTATCCTTTTTATAATTATCTATGAATTATTTTGAGCTTATTTGGCTCTGCTGTTGTGGGTTTATTATGTCTTTGTCAGGTTGATATTAAGTCTATAATTGCTTATTCTTCAGTATCTCACATGGGGTTGGTAATTGGGGGCTTGATAACTTGTAATTCTTTAGGCTTATGAGGTTCTATAATTATGATATTAGGACATGGTTTATGTTCTTCTGGCTTATTCGCTTTGGCTAATTTAATATATGAACGTAGAGGTAGTCGAAGAGTTATATTAAATAAGGGTTTTATAGTTTTTATGCCTACAATATCCATATTCTGATTTCTATTAAGAATTAATAACATATCTAGTCCTCCTTCTTTAAATTTATTGGGGGAAATTACCCTGATTAATAGAATTTTAAGATGAAGAAGCTTAACTTTTTTATTTTTGTCCCTGTCTTCATTTTTAAGATGCTGTTATAGAATTTATTTATTCTCAATTACTCAACATGGATTTATTTATAGAGGGTTAAAATTTAACTGTTATGGGACTGTTCGAGAATATATAATAATTTTTTTCCATTGACTTCCTTTAAATATCTTATTCTTGAAAAGTGATATCTTTTCCTTGTGAATTTAGTATAGGGATTATTAAATCTTCCCCCTTTTCCCCTTTCAGGGGGAAGATTATTCTTTTAAGCTTTCTTATCTAGATAGTTTAATTTAGAATTATAATTTGTGGTGTTATAGGTGTTTATATACTCTAGGTTAATAAATTATTTAATTATTATTACTTTTGATTCTTTTTTATTTTATTTTTTGGTGTTACTTTTTATGTTTTAGGTTTGTATTTTTTGATGAGTGATTTTCTAGTTATTTTGGATTGAGATATTTTAGGGTTAAACTCTTGTTCTTTGGTTATAACTCTCTTATTTGATTGAATTTCTTTATTATTTATAGGTAGAGTAATAATGATTTCTTCTATAGTTATTGTTTATAGAAGCTCTTATATAATAAATGATAAATTTATGGATCGTTTTTTATTTTTGGTAATTTTATTTGTTTTTTCTATATGTTTAATAATTATTAGACCTAATTTGGTTAGAATCTTGTTAGGTTGGGATGGTTTGGGTTTAGTTTCTTACTGTTTAGTAATTTATTTTAATAATTATTCTTCTTATAATGCAGGTATATTAACTATTTTGACTAATCGGGTGGGTGATGTTGCTATTTTGTTAGGTATTGGTATTTTATTTAATTCTGGAAGTTGATATTTTATATATTATTTTTATTACTCTAGTGAGTGGGGATTTTACTTATTTTTCTTATGTGTTTTAGCTGCTTTCACTAAAAGAGCTCAGATTCCTTTTTCTTCTTGACTTCCTGCAGCTATGGCTGCTCCTACTCCTGTATCTGCTTTGGTCCATTCTTCAACTTTGGTTACTGCGGGTGTTTATTTGATAATTCGTTTTGCAGAAATTTTATTTTCTTTTAATACCAGATATTTTCTTTTATTATCCGTTTTGACTATATTTATGTCTGGTTTGGGGGCTAATTATGAATATGATATGAAAAAGATTATTGCTCTTTCTACTTTAAGACAGTTGGGTTTAATGATAACTATTTTTTTTATAGGTTATCCTGTTGTGGCCTTTTTTCATTTACTAACTCATGCTTTTTTTAAGGCTCTTTTGTTTTTGTGTGCTGGTTTGTATATTCATGGAGTTAATGATACTCAAGATATTCGGTATATAGGGGGTTTTGTTTCTAATTTTCCTTTTACTAGAGCTTGTTTTAGAGTTGCTAATTTTTCTTTATGCGGGTTGCCTTTTTTATCTGGGTTTTACAGTAAGGATTTGGCTTTGGAAATAATGTCTATGGATTTCTTTAATATATTTGTTTATATAATTTTTTATGTTTCAGTTGGTTTAACTGTTTGTTATAGATTACGTTTGTCTTATTATTGTTTATTTGGTTCTTTGGGTATTTTAACCTTTAATAGTTATTATGAGGATTTTAATATAAATATTTCTATATTATTTTTGGTTCTTATAGGGGTTGTAAAGGGTAGAATTTTGTCATGATTAATTTTTTCTTGCCCTGATTTAGTAGTTTTACCTTTTATTTTAAAGGTTTTAGCATTATTATTTATTCTGGTTGGAAGTATTATTGGCTATGAGGCTTCATTTTTTTATTATAAGAGGGATTTGTTTGGTATGAATAATGTTATTTATAATTTTCTTTCTGGCATGTGATTTATACCTTTTTTTAGTACTTATATAATTTATTCTGGTTCACTAAGTTTATCTTTGAATTATGTAAAGTTTTTTGATTACGGTTGGGGTGAATATTTTGTTTCTAAGTTCTTGGGTATTTGTTCAATTTACTTAAGAAAGCTTAATTCTTATTCGCAAAATAATAATTTGAAGGGTTTTTTTATTATATTTATATTTATTTCGTTGATTTTACTTTTACTTTACTTAGATATCTTAATTTAAAGTTTAATATTGAAGATATTAATATGGATTTTTATCCTCTAGGTAAACTTACAGAACATAGTTCATTTTTTCATTGAAAATGAAGAGTTTTAAGTTAAACTATATAAGTAAGAGAAAAACGGACTTTAACCGCTTTAAAAGATAGTTAGCAGCTTCTTTTAGTTACAACATTCTCTTTTAATTGGATTTATAAAATCATTCTTTTTATTAACAATAAAATGCCTCTATTTTGGCTTCAATTAATACTAAGTAAGGAGAAATATTCTCTATTTTTTAGGTCGAAACTAAATGTAAAAATTACTTCATACTTTGAGAAAAACTATAAAGTTATTTTTAATTGCAAATTAAATGTTTTAAATAAACTATAATCCCTAATTTGATCATTCTAGTATGTTATTTTTTCATTCATGATATAAACCTAATGTTAAAATTAAAATGAAAATGGATGCGGTTAGAGTTCATCTTATTAAGTTTCTAGTTTTTATAGTTACTATTATTGGTAGAATAATAGCAATTTCAATATCAAAGATTAAGAATAATACTGCAATTAAAAAGAATTGAATTGAAAATGGTATTCGTGCCTTAGACTTTGGATCAAATCCACATTCAAAGGGCGATATCTTTTCCCGGTCTATGATAGTTCTTTTTGATATTATGGATAAAATAGTTATTAGTCCAATTGAGATTGTTGATGCTAGGATTAGGGAAATTATAATTTTTAAAATTACTTTTTCTTTTTACAAGATCTTTTGATTGGAAATCAAATATAATAAAATTTATAATAAAAAAGTAACTACCTCATCAATAGATTGAAATATAAAGGAAAATTCATACTACATCTACAAAATGTCAGTATCAGGCTGCTGCTTCGAATCCGAAGTGGTGATTTTTTGAGAAATGGAATTTCATATGTCGAATTAAGCATACTAGTAGAAATGTTGTTCCAATAATTACATGAATACCATGAAATCCTGTTGCTATGAAAAATGTTGATCCATAAACTGAGTCTCTAATACAGAAGGTTGATTCAATATATTCATATGCCTGAAGGATGGTGAAATAAATTCCTAGTATTACTGTAATTATTAAGGCCTTGGTTGTTTGGGAATGTATATTTCTTATTAAACTGTGATGTGCTCATGTTACTGTTAATCCTGAACATAATAAGATTATTGTATTAAGAAGGGGAATTTCTATAGGATTAAAGGTTTTAATTCCTATAGGTGGTCATTTTATTCCAATTTCTACTGTTGGGGCAAGTCTTCTGTGGAAAAATCCTCAGAAGAAGGAGATGAAAAAGAAGACTTCAGAGATGATAAATAGGATTATTCCTAGTTTTAATCCGTTAATAACCTTAATAGTATGTTTTCCTTGGAATGTGGCTTCTCGTACAATGTCTCGTCATCATTGATATATCGTTAATAAATTAATAGTTATACCTAGTATTAAAAGTGTTGTGTCTATTTTATGAAACCATAAAATTATTCCTGTTGCTGATGTTATAGCTCCGATTGATCCTGTTAAGGGCCATGGTCTATGGTCTACTAGATGAAAGGGGTGATTGTTAATATTCATTATATAATTTCTCTAGAGTATAAGGTTCTTAATACTGAAAATACATAAGCTTGAATTAGAGCTACTGCTGATTCAAATAATATTAATCCTATCTGTACTAAGAAGATGATAATTAATATTCTTGAGTTGATAGAATTGTTCCCTAAAAGTCTTATTATTAAGTGTCCTGCAATTATGTTGGCAGTTAATCGTACTGCTAGTGAACCGGGTCGTATAATATTTCTAATAGTTTCAATTAAAACTATAAAAGGTATTAATATGGCAGGAGTTCCTGAGGGAATTAGGTGTGCAAATATGTAATTTGTTTTATTAATTCACCCAAATAATATAAGAGAAAGTCATATTGGTAGTGCTATGGTTAGGGAAAATGCTAAGTGTCTTGATCTTGTAAAAATATATGGTAATAGGCCTAGGAAGTTATTAATTAGAATAAATATAAATAGGGATACTATTATTAGAGTCATTCCCTTTGAATTTTTTCCTATTAAAGTTTTAAATTCTTCATGTAGCTTAGTTGTAATTATTATAAATACTATATTTATTCGATTAGGCATATTTCAGAAATATAGAGGTATAACTATAAAACAAGTTAAGGATCTAATTCAATTTATTGATAACTTTATAGATGTTGCTGGATCAAATGTTGAAAATAGATTAGTTATCATTTTCAGTTTAAGATTTTGATATTAGTTCTGGTAATTCTTGTTTTGATTTTTTTATTGAATGAAAAAAATATAATAGTATTTATTAGTAAAAATAAGATAATAAATGTTAAGTATAGAAATTCTCATCATAAAGGGGCTATTTGAGGAATAAAAAAGTATTAAAAAATTTCTTTAACTTGACAAGTTAATGTTTTGTTTAAACTAACTTTTCCATTAAGAGTAGATGTTACTTACTATAAATTGGTTTAAGAGACCAATGCTTAAAACTTTCAGCCACTTAATGAATTTTTATTTAGTCACTTGATGAAGTTCTTTAAAGGTACTCTTTCAATAACAATGGGTATAAATCTATGATTAGCTCCACAAATTTCTGAACATTGTCCAAATATAATTCCGGGTCGATTAATTTTGAATCTTCCTTGATTGAGTCGTCCTGGTGTAGCATCAATTTTAATTCCTAATGAAGGTATAGCTCATGAGTGTAAAACATCAGCTGCTGTTACTAATACTCGAGTTTGAATATTTATTGGTAAAATAATTCGGTTATCTACATCAATTAAACGGAATTCATTTATATTTAGTTCATTGGTAGGTTTTATGTAGGAATCAAATTCAATATTGTTAAAGTCTGAGTATTCATATCTTCAGTATCATTGGTGTCCAATTGATTTAAGTGTTAATAGGGGTTTATTTACTTCATCAATTAGATATAGAAGATGAAGGGAAGGTAGAGCAATAAAAATTAAAGTTACTGCTGGAAGTAATGTTCAAATAAATTCAATTGTTTGTCCTTCTAGAAGAAATCGATTAATAAATAAGTTTTTTGTTAATATAATTATAGTATACGCTACTATTACAGTAATTATAGTTAAAATTATAATTGTATGATCATGGAAGAAGATTAGTTGTTCTATTAAAGGAGATATTGCATCTTGAAATCTTAAATTTATTCATGTTGCTATTTCTAATAAAAGAAAAATCTTTATATATGAAGCTTAAATTCATTGCACTATTCTGCCATATTAGAATAAGTATAGTATAGGTAATTCTGAGTATGAATGTTCTGAAGGAGGAGTTTTTTGTAATCATTCAATTCTGGAAGGTAAATTATTTCTGAATAGAATAGCTCGTTTTGATACGAGACTTTCCCATAATAATATAATAAATATGATAATTCTTATTATAGATATTGTTGATCCAATAGATGAAATAATATTTCATGTAGAGTAGTTATCCGGGTAGTCAGAGTATCGTCGTGGTATACCTCTTAATCCTAGGAAGTGTTGAGGGAAGAATGTAGTATTTACTCCTAAAAATATAATGAAGAATTGGATTTTTAATCACTTATTTTTAAGGGTTAATCCTGTAAATAATGGATATCATTGGATAAATCTTCCTATGATTGCAAAGACCGCCCCCATGGATAAAACATAATGAAAATGTGCTACAACATAATATGTGTCATGTAGAACGATATCAATCGAAGAGTTAGCTAGAATTACTCCTGTTAACCCTCCAATAGTAAATAAGAATACAAACCCTAGGGCTCATAGCATTCTTGGAGAAAATGTTATTTTAATACCATGTAAAGTTGCTAATCAACTAAAAATTTTAATTCCAGTAGGTACAGCAATAATTATTGTTGCAGATGTGAAGTAGGCCCGGGTGTCAACATCTATTCCTACTGTAAATATATGGTGGGCTCATACAATAAATCCCAGTAGTCCAATTGCTAGTATAGCATAGATTATCCCTAAAGATCCAAATGCTTCCATTTTACCTCTTTCTTGTCTAATAATGTGGGAAATTAAGCCAAATCCTGGTAGAATTAAAATATAAACTTCTGGATGTCCGAAGAATCAGAAAAGATGTTGGTAAAGAATAGGATCTCCTCCTCCTGTAGGATCAAAGAACGAGGTATTAAAATTTCGATCTGTTAATAGTATTGTAATAGCTCCTGCTAGTACTGGTAGTGATAGAAGTAGTAATAATGCAGTGATACCTACAGATCAAACAAATAATGGAATACGTTCAGGTATTATTCCTGCTGGACGTATATTGATAATAGTAGAGATAAAATTGATAGCTCCTAGAATGGATGAAATACCTGCTAAGTGAAGGGAAAAGATTGCTAAATCTACTGATGCTCCTCTATGGAATAAGTTATTTGATAGCGGAGGATAAACTGTTCATCCTGTCCCTGCTCCTATTTCAATAAATCTTCTTCTTAAAATTAATGTTAAAGATGGGGGTAAAAGTCAAAAACTTATATTATTTATACGAGGAAAGGCTATATCAGGCGCTCCAATTATAAGAGGAACAAGTCAATTACCAAATCCTCCAATTATAATTGGTATAACTATGAAGAAAATTATAATAAAGGCGTGAGCAGTTACAATTACATTGTAAATTTGATCATTTCCAATAAATGTTCCAGGTTGTCCAAGTTCTACCCGGATAATTCATCTTATTGAAGATCCTACTATTCCTGATCATATGCCAAATAAAAAATATAATGTTCCAATGTCTTTGTGGTTTGTAGAAAATAATCATTTATTCAATCGATAAGGTGGCTGAAGTTTAGGCTATAAATTGTAAATTTATAAATGGTAGGATTACCTCTTATCAGACTCTATAGTCAATGTTAATGATATTAGATTGCAAGTCTGAAGTAGTAAAAATACTAGAGTTTAAAGCTTACAAAGATTATATTTTTAACTTTGAAGGTTAATAGTTTCATTAACTTAAAGCTTTAAAAATTAAAAATTGTTAATAAAGGTAGTAAAAAATTAATAAATAAAATAACTCTTATTAATTTAATTGGTTCTATTTTAAAATAGACTTTTCTTATAGAAGAATAAAATAGAATTAAGGGGCTAATTATTCGTATATAGAAGAATAAAGTTAATATTGACATTATGATTAAAAATATTAATACAAAAATTATGTTATTACTAATTATTGACTGAATTGCCATTCATTTTGGTAAAAATCCTAAAAATGGTGGTAGTCCCCCTATTCTTAATAATAGTCTGGAAAGTGTTAATTTTTCAGTAATTGTATTATTTATTCTATTAATTTGATTTAGGAAGTATGCATTGAAGTGATTAAAAAAGGATGAGGCTATTAAAACAATTAAGGAATATAATATTAAGTATTTAAATCACTGTATTTGACATTGGATTATAATTAATATTCATCTTATATGGTTGATTGAGGAGTAAGCTATAATTTTAGTTAAAGATGTATAATTTAGGCCCCCAATGGCTCCAATTATGGCAGATCTAATAATTGGAATGAATAAAAATTTATTGGGTATGAATAATCTTAATATGTATATAGGGGTGATTTTTTGTCAAGTTATAAGAATTATGGCTTCTGTTCATTTTAAATTATTTATTGCTATTGGAAATCAATTATGAAATGGGGCTGCTCCTAATTTAATTAATAATCTAATAATAATACCAGTTTTTATAATTTCATCTACTATTGTTGGGTTAATTATAATAAATTTATTAATTAAAATGAAGAACAGGAGTAATACTCTTCCAATTCTTTGTGATAGGAAGTAAATTATAGAGGCTTTAGATCTTTTTTTATTTTTGGATTTTGCTAAAATTGGGATGAAAGATATTAAGTTTATTTCTATTCCCATCCAAATTCCAATTCAATTTTTTGATCTAATAGATAGTAAGGTTCTAGAGATTAATATAATTAAAAAAAGGATCTTACTAACATTTAAAATTAAAAAGAAGAAGATTTTACTTCTATAAATAGGGTATGAACCTAGTAGCTTACTTAGCTTATCTTTTTATATATTGGTGTAAGATGCACTAAGAATTTTGATTTCTTCAGTTTTAGTTTAATTCTAAAATATATAATAAGAGTAAAATTACATTATTTATCCTATCAAGATAACCCTTTTATCAGGCATCTTATT